CTTTCCATGACAAAGAAATTCTCTACCAATTGAGTTACTAATTCCTAGGAGGCAAGAGATTCGAACTCTTAAAAGCTATAGCTATTGAGTTTACAGCTCAACCCTTCTTGCCAATAAAGGAAGCCTCCTTTATATAATTGTATTTTTCAATTATATATTATTAGTTAAATTTTATGATTCCCGTGCAACTTCCACTACACGAACCGTATTTCGACTTTACACTAATTAGAACCACGCATACGAAGATTTTTAATAAAAGAAAATAAAACTATTTATAATTTTTACAATATATTAAAAAAGCAAACTTATTGCGCACGTTCCTTTCAGCATGTGACGAGTGGTTAGTACCAATCCAAAGTTATATTCACCGTGTCATGGTGATTCACGATTACTAGTAATTACTTATTCATATAGTCGAATTTCAGACTACAATCCTTTTTATATCCTATTTTTTGAGATTTGCTAAAATTCACATTTTCGCAGCTCTTTGTCTAGGTATATGTGGCACGTCTATAGCCCACAATATCAAGGCCATGATGACTTGTCTTAGTCCCTTTTAGATTAACCAGCAGTAGGGTTAAAATATTTTATCGTATTATAATAACTATTTATTATGTTAAAAATAAAATCTGGGATTACGTTAATTTTATGGAAACCATAATTTCACAACATTAACTGAAAACAGCCGTGCAACTCCTGTAATAAATATATTCAAATTGTGGTAAGGTTTTTCGTGGATTATCGAATTAAACAACATACTTCACTACTGAGGTTAGAAACGGTCTAGTGATTTCAGTTCCTGCGTTGCCACATTACTCTTGAGGTGAAATGCTTACACTTTCATTTATAGTTAAGGAGTAATTATACCCCCAACCTATGGCATTCATTATTTACTGCAAAGACTACTTGGGTATCTAATCCTTTTTGTTATCTAAGCCTTCGTCCCTCAACGTCAGTTTTTACATAGAAGGTTGCCTTCGCCTTTACCGAGTCCTTTTGGTATCACAAAATTTGATCTCTCCTCCTCAAGTACTACCTTCTTACATATAAACTCTAGTCAAATATTAACATTTTTACAAGATATTTTGACCGTTTAGGTACCCTTTAAACCTAATTAAGATGAATAACACTAGTCTCTTACGTATTACCGCGACTGCTGGCACGCAATTAGTCAAGACGCTATATATATACTGTCATTATCAATATATAAACAAAGTTTCATTCAAATTTAATTTAATTTATATAAGCCTACCTATATAAGGTAGAACTTATTAAACTTATCACTTCTCCAAGTTGCCAGTTCAGCCGTTAGGCCATTGACCAAGATTCCTCACTGCTGTACTAATATGCATTGGGGTTTTTTCAGACCCAATGTGGTCGATCAACCTTTCAGTTTCGACTACGAGAGTTGTTAGCTAGTTAAGCCATCACCTTAACTACTACCTATCCCGAAGGTATTCATTATCCTCTTAAAGCGGAAAATTTTATTTCCTTTATATATAAAGAATTTAACTTTACTTTAAGGCCGGCGGAGAATACCATTATACTCACCTGTACACCACTTTTTAACTTTAAAGATTAAAACGTACGATTAGCATGTGTCAAAGCACTTGGACAGCATTCAATCAGAGCCATCACCAAACTCAACTTTTTATTTAATATCATTTAAGATATTACTGTTCCATCTACGCAGCTATTAAGACATTAATAAACTATTTATTGTTAGAATCACTTGTTCATACATTTTCACAATAAATACCCCAGAACTCTCACTTAATTTTTATTTTTTTTTTAGTTAACTAAATTGTATAATTTCTTCACTTTATTGTTCTTTTAGAACATTTAGTTTTTAATCAAATTATTTTTAGTGAGTCATAATTTTCCATTATGCCTTAATAGTTTACGTGATTTAACTGTTATTATATAATAATAAAAACAATTAAAAGAATTTAATTTATATTAATGTAAATCTAATCCATCTTTTATATAAGAAGAAGATAAAACAACAAAAACTTGTGCTTGGATAAATGCTATTGCTAACTCTAATCCTGAAAAAGCTATAATAAATAGTAAAGGTATTAATCCTAAAACAAAGAATATAATTCCTGAATTCATTATATTGTAAACAAATCCACTTAATATGCTTAATAGCATGTGTCCTGCTGTAATATTTGCAGCTAATCTAAGACCTAAAGAAACATTTCTAGCTAAATAAGATATAAGTTCTATAGTTACTAATAAAGGTAATAAAGCTAAAGGACAACCCGCAGGAACAAATAAAGAAAAGAATTTTAAACCGTGTTTTTGAAATCCTAATATAGTTGCACCTAATACTATAGTAAAACTTAAAGCAAAAGTAAGAGCAAAATGTCCTGTAGAAGCAAAGCTATAAGGAACCATACCTAATAAATTATTTATTAAAATAAATATAAATAATGTATACATAAAAGGAAAATATATTTGACCATTTCTAGGATTTATTTGATTTGTAACAATATTATGTATAGTAACATATAAAGATTCTTGAGCAATAGATCAGTTGTTACTTACTAATTTATTATAGTTAGTAGCAGCTATAGACATAATAAAAACCATTAAAGATCCTATTGTTAAGTAAAGCCCTATATTAGTTAAAGATAAGTGTATATTACCTCCTAATATTTCTAAACTTAATAAGTTTCTTATTTCAAATTGATCTAATGGGCTAATTATTTCATTAAATAAAGTTGTATTATTAGTCATTGTTTAAATGAAATTCATAATAATATATATAATCTTAAAAATGTATTAAGGATGTTAAAATCGTAAATTAGTCAGTAAAATTTTAAGTAATTAAAAATTATATTTTATCTATAAACATACGAGTAACGAATAAACGAACTATTCTAGGTAAAATATATTTAGATAATATATATAATGTTATAACTATTAATGAGAATGAAAATACTATTTCATTCATATAATAAAAAGGTACTAATTGTGGCATATTAATTAATAAAAGTAAAAGTTTTAATACGAATTTTTCGTAAATTTTATAAAAAGAAAGATGTGATAGATATTCATTTTATACTAATGATTATAAATTAGAATAGACTTATATTTATAAAGAAAATACCAAAAGCATATAATATACAAGGAATTAATACTATAAATGCAAATAAAATAGGCAATAAAACTGTTCAACAGAAAGACATTAATTGATCAAAACGTATTCTAGGGAATGAAGCTCTTACTCATATAAATACAAAAACCATTATTGCGCTTTTAACACCTAAAGTTAACCCTGATAGAAGTCCATCTATAGAAGGATTTGTTAGTAATTTTCTTATATTAAAATATTCAAATGATATTATTCAATCTATGTCAAATACATAAGCATAAGCATAACTTATACTATCAAATAAGTAAATGATATCTAAATCTACTAGATATCCACCTAAAAATAGAATACTTGTTAAAATACACATTAATACAATACTAGAATATTCGGCTAAGAAAAAGAAAACAAATATAACAGCTGCGTGTTCAGTCATAAATCCACTAACTAATTCTGATTCAGCTTCAGCTAAATCAAAAGGAGCTCTATTTGTTTCTGCTACAGAACCTATAAAAAATATTATCAATATACATAATAAAGGTAAAGCTAATCAAGTTATTTTTTGAAACTGTACATTTATATTTAAATTCAAGCTATTAGTTATCATTATAACTATTAATAATACAGAACTTAAAACTAATTCATAACTAATTAATTGAGCTGTACTTCTTAAAGAACCTAAGAAAGCATATTTACTGTTAGCACTTCACCCGGCTAATAATATACCATAAGTAGCTAAAGATGATACTGCTAACATAAAGAATATTCCTAATTCCATATCACTTATAGATAAACCTGGTCCATAAGGTATAACTGCAAACCCTAATAAAGCAAACATTAATGTTATTATTGGACCTAAGAAAAATAAAATTAAATTTGCTTGAGTAGGTGCAACATACTCTTTTAATATTAATTTTAAAGCATCAGCAAACGCTTGTAATAGACCATAATATCCTACTGCATTAGGACCTAATCTTCTTTGCATACTTGCCATAACTTTTCTTTCAGCAACAGTTACATAAGCTACCCCTAGTAAAGCAGGTAATATTAATATAAGATTTTCTAAAATAGAAATTATAGTTATATTAAATCTCATTATATTTATTTATTTTTAAAAGTTTTCTTGCTTTTAGTTAATAATTAATAAAAATTTTTATTATCCTATTAATATTATGTTTATTTATTTTATTAAAAACAATTAAGAGGATAATAATTTAGTGTATAAAACTTGTAATTTTAATTTTAAATGTTTATAAATAACTAAACTAGAAGGTTGAAAATAAATAATAATCGAAAATTTAGCATTATAAGCTTAATTAAGGATTATTAATTTTTATTACGTTTTTTTATTAATCTCATTCCAGAATCGAACTAGAATACTAATATTAGAAGTATTATGCTTTACCATTAAGCTAATAAGATTTTATTTATTTCTTTAAATAAATAATTTTTTTTTTCTAAAATAAATATATATTATATTATGCAAAATAACTTAAGTATAAAACTAAAAATTAGCTTTGTAAAGGTAAACTTACAAATGCGTGAGGTTTAGGTGGGCTTGATAAACCTCATTCTAAACTTGTATAACATCTGTTTAAATTAGCTTGTAATATATCAGTGTAGAATCCAGGTGTTAATCAAGGATTTCTAGAAGATACTTTTCCTTCTACTAATTGTTTGTAAATAATAAATAAGAATAATCAAGCAGAAATTACACTTACTATTGATCCTATACTACTTATTAAGTTTCATCCTGCAAAAGCATCAGGGTAATCGCTTATACGTCTTGGCATTCCTTGTAAACCTAAGAAATGTTGAGGGAAGAAAGTAAGATTAACTCCTATGAATAAAAGTCAGAATTGCACTTTAGCTAAGTTTAAATCATAAGTTAAACCTAACATTTTTGGTATTCAGAAATATCAACCAGCAAACATAGCAAACACTGCTCCTAAACTTAACACATAATGGAAATGAGCTACAACATAATAAGTATCATGGAAAGCTATATCAAGAGATGCATTAGCTAATACAACTCCACTTAATCCTCCAATAGTAAACATAAACACAAAACCTAAAGAAAATAACATTGAAGGTGTCATTTTTATAGATCCTCCATAACAAGTGGCTAATCAAGAGAATATTTTAATTCCAGTAGGCACAGCTATAATTAATGTAGCAGCAGTAAAGTAGGCTCTTGTATCAACATCTAATCCTACAGTATACATATGATGACTTCAAACTATAAATCCTAATATACCAATAGACATCATAGCATACACCATTCCTATATAACCAAATATAGGTTTGTTAGAATTTACTGAAATAGTTGTACTAATTATACCAAAAGCAGGTACAATTAAAATATACACTTCAGGATGACCAAAGAATCAGAAAAGGTGTTGGAATAATATAGGATCTCCACCTCCAGCTACTTCAAAGAAAGAAGTGTTAAAGTTTCTATCTGTTAATATCATTGTTATTCCACCAGCTAAAACAGGTAATGATAATAATAATAATATAGCTGTAATAACTACAGCTCAACCAAATAATGTTAATTTATGTAATCTTATTCCAGGAGTTCTCATATTTGCAATAGTAGTTATAAAGTTCACTGCTCCTAATAAACTACTTATACCTGATAAGTGAAGAGCAAAAATAGCTAAATCCACACTAGGACCACTATGACTTTGTAAACCTGATAATGGAGGGTATAAAGTTCAACCTGTCCCTACTCCACCTTCAATACAAGCAGAAAATATTAATAATATTAAACTAGGAGGTAATAATCAAAAACTAATATTATTTAATCTAGGAAAGGCCATATCTGGACCACCTACCATTAATGGCATTAAGAAATTACCAAATCCCCCTATTAAAGCGGGCATAACCATAAAGAATATCATTAATATAGCGTGAGCTGTAACAATACTGTTATATAATTGGTTATTTCCTATAAATTGAACACCAGGTCCGCTAAGCTCTAATCTTATTAAAACTGAAAAAGCAGTACCTAATAATCCTGAAAATAATGCAAAAATTAAATATAAAGTTCCTATATCTTTAGCATTAGTTGAAAGAAATCATCTTTCAGTGCTTATAGACATTTCAGATTTTAACTGAATATTATTTAAACTAGACTCTTCTTCTTTACTAATTTAAAAAAAAACAGAGTCAAAAATATATATATTATCTACAATACTTATGAGCTTATCACGTATATTATAGTTTTTTATACTCTTATACTTAAAGAATAAAGTGTATATATTTATATAAATATATGCTCTTTTAATTTCAATTTAATTATAAAATATACTCCCTCACCTTATAAGGAAACTTAATTAAAACATAGATTAATAAATTTAATATATTTATTATGCTTTAAAAGGAATAACTTAGTATAATAGACAAATTTTAATCGTTATATCTAAAACTTAATAAAAATTATTATATTAAATTTTATAAAGAGTTATGGAGGAATCGAACCCCTTACTTAAGATTTGCAATCAAAGTGTATAACCATATACAAACACAACTCTTATTACTTATTTATAAATAAGTAATAATTTAATATTTATAGTATCATATTATATTTATTATTCTTGTGAACTAGAAGAATTTAAAGCTAAATCAACTAATGTATTTTCAATTATACTAGCTAAAGGAATAAATACTAAGAATGTTAAAAAGTATATAACAGTAGCTATTTGTCCTAACTCTATATAAGGAGTTTCAACATGTTTAGCTCCTAAAACCATTAATATCAAGAAATCTGTAACAAAGAAGAAGAATACAAATTTAGTAATTAATCTAAATTGTAGACCCTTAGTGTAACCTAAATCTGTTTTAGGTAATACAGTTATAATTAATATCGCACCAAACATAGCTATAACTCCTAATAATTTATTAGGTATAGATCTTAGTATAGCGTAGAAAGGTAAAAGATATCATTCAGGTACTATCGCAGGAGGAGTTTGCATAGGGTTACCCATTATATAGTTATCACTATCCCCTAAAACATTAGGCATAAAGAAAACAAATAAACTTAAACCTAAAATAAAGATAAATATAGTTATTAAATCTTTAAATAAGTAGTAAGGTGCAAAAGGTACTCTGTCATAATATCCTGGTACCCCTAAAGGGTTACTAGAACCTACTGTTTCACCTAGTGTTATTAAATGCATTAAAACTAAGGCAGCTAACACAAAAGGTAAAACAAAATGTAAAGCAAAGAATCTATTTAATGTTGCATTATTAACTGAGAAACCTCCTCAGATAAATTCAACAATATCTTGACCTATTCATGGTATAGCACTAATTAAATTAGTAATAACTGTAGCACCTCATAAAGACATTTGCCCATATGGAAGAACATAACCTAGGAAACCTATAGCCATCATTAATACAAGAATTATAGTACCTATAACTCATGTTAATGTTCTTGGAGCTCTATAAGATCCATAGTATAAACCTCTACCAATATGTAGATATACTAAAAAGAAAAAAGCTGAAGCTGTATTACTATGTAAATAACGTATTAATCATCCATTGTTTACATCACGCATTATGTGTTCTATAGAATTAAATGCTTCTAAAACATTAGGGTTATAATGCATAGCTAATGTAACACCTGTTACTATTTGTATACCTAAACATATAGCTAATAAAGAACCAAAGTTTCATAAATAACTTATGTTACTAGGTTGAGAATGGTCTATTAAATATGAATTTAATAATTTTAATAAAGGATGACTTTTTAATAATCTCATTTAATTTATTTATTTTTATTTTATTTTTTTATATTACATATTTATATATACATGTAGACATATATAAATATTATTAATTTTTTTTTGTACTGCTAAATTTAGCATATTAATTTAATTATTTAGTACCAGGTATATATCGAATAAATTTTATTTAGGTGGGCTAGGAGGAAGACCTAATAGATAATCTCATTTTCCTTCTCTAGGATTCTCATCACGATCTAATTTACGAATGTCATCTTCAAACTTATTAAGTTTAGGTCAAGCACCCCCTGTTCGTTCGTACCCCTCTATAATTTTAACTATAAATGAATTTGATTGAACTGGTTCATTATCTTGTTTATAACGTACTAATCCTCCCTCTACTATATACGCATTGGCACCGCAAGTCCAAGGTAAGCCGTCTCATATTCTTGCAAATTTTTCAACTTGAGCACTATTCATATGACTATTAGGTGTATCAGCAGAAAATTGATTATGAGGTACCGCAGTCCTTCTGGCGTGATTTAGTATAAATTGTTGACATAATATAGGTGTAAGTTCATACTTACTAGGACCCTCTTTTCTCATCTTGGCCATTAATCTATTCATTTCTTCAGTTTCAACAGGAATATTAGGTTCATCCCTATAATCCGTTTCTCCTGCATACCATCCTTTTTCTCCTCCTCTTTTTCCTGTTAAGAAAATAATCATTATTAATCCTGTACCTATACATAAAATAAGGATTAAATAACCTAAAGGTGATAATAAAGTAGATAAAAAATTATCATCTAACAAAACTAAAGGAGATAAAAATACAGCTCCATTTGAAGCTTTTAAAGTAATGTCTTTATCAAAACTAACTTTTCCTCGTAAGTATGTTATTATCTTGTATTAATGAACCACTATTAATTAATATTATAATAAAAGTTAATAAGTTTACATTTAAATTATCTAAATTTAAATCTACAAAACTAAATAAAGACAATATAGTACAAGCAGAAACTAATATGTATACGGCATAGTCAGTTACTACTCCTTTACTTATAAGAGATATATTTTTACTTACTTTATTTAAAATAGTTCACATACCAAAAGGACCTATTCACTCAACACTACCTTTATCTAAAATTTTTGTAGTTTTACCTCCTATGTTTAAAACAGTATTTACAATATAATTATTATAAAAAAATTCTATTAAAAAACGCTGGTTAAAGAAACCAAATATATAGTAACCTAATTTTGTAAATTTAAAATTAGTAATAATATTACCCATAAATTCTGGATAAATTACTGCTAATATTGAAAATACTACTGTTAATATAAATGGTATTAACTTAAATAAAGTAGGTACTCCAAATTCCGTATTAATAAGTATTTCATGCATAGGATGTATAAATATACTGTTATCTATAAAAAATCCTGATCCTAAACCTATATAAATATCTTTAGTTATATAACCAAAATATATAGAGAATATAGCCAAGACTACTAAAGGTAAACTTAAGAATATATCACCTTCGTGAGCATTTTTATAATAATTTATAGATCCATTAGGGTTTGTTATAAAAGTTAAATATATAACTTTTACAGAATATAATGTTGTAAATATTGCACCTATAACTGCAATAAAATAAACATTAATACTACTGAAAAAATATTGTCCATAAGCAGATTCCAATATAAAATCTTTACTATAAAATCCAGTCATAAAAGGGAAAGCTACTAAACTAAGACTTGCAATTAAAATAACTGTATACGTTAAGGGTAAGAATGTAATTAATCCCCCATATTTTCTTAAATCTTGATTATCACCTACAGCATGAATTACTGCACCTGCTCCTAAGAATAATAATCCTTTATAAAAAGCATGATTCATTAAATGGAATATAGCTATATTATATGATGATAAACCAATAGCTATTACCATCATACCTAATTGACTCATAGTAGAATAAGCTATAATTTTTTTTATATCTTGTTGGAATAAACCTATTAAAGAACTAAATACTGTAGTAATAGCTCCTAATCATAAACATATTAAAAGTACAGTAGAACTATATTCTATTAATGGAGAAGAACGTATTAATAAGTACACTCCTGCAGTAACCATAGTAGCTGCGTGTATTAATGCAGAAACAGGTGTAGGACCTTCCATAGCCATAGGTAATCAAATATGTAAACCTACTTGAGAACTTTTAGCCATAGCACCAATTAATAAACATATTCCTATTAATGTAATAATATTTTCATTAATATAAGGTGCTAATGAAAATATTACATTGTAATCTAAATTACCTAAAGCTCATAAAAGCATAAACATACCAATTATTAATAAAGCATCACCTACTCTATTAGTCAAAAATGCGGCTAAAGAACTTTGATTTGCAGCAATTCTAGTAAATCAGAAACTAACTAATAAATAAGAACATACACCAACACCTTCTCATCCTACAAACATAACTAAGTAATTATTACCTGTTACTAATATTACCATCATAAAGGTAAATAAACTTAAATAACTAAAAAATCTTTGGTTATGTGGGTCATGACTCATATACCCTATAGAATAAAAGTGTACTAAAGAACTAATCACTAATACAGGTATTAGCATTGACACTGTTAAACTATCAAATTGAAAATTTCACATCATATTAAATAACTCACTATCTAATCAAGGAAATAAACTTATAGAAACTGGGTTATTATTAAATCCCACCTCTAAATAACTAACGATAGCTAATATTGTTGTAATTATAATACATAAACAACTTAAAAAACGACTACCTGTCACTCCGATTTTTCTACCAAAAAAACCAGTAACTATTGATCCTAATAAAGGTAAAATTATTATACTTAAATACATTATTGATATTCAATTGCTATACTTCCTCTTAATCTATAAAAAGCAACTAGTATTGCTAATCCTATCGCGGATTCTGCACCAGCTATAACAATTATATATATAGCATAAGTTTGTCCTATAATATCATCTAAATTTAAAGAACTTACCAGTATTAAGAATGTAATAGATAATAACATTATTTCTATTGAAATAAGCATTAATATTATATTTTTTCTATTAAATATGAATCCTAAGATTCCTATTAAAAAAAGTACTAAGGTTAAACTCATTTTTATTTTTTTTTTATCAAATTATTCGTGATTTTTATTATATATAAATATAATAAAAAAGTATAGAGTAACATATAAAAAACACTTAATCAATCATATATTACTCTTAAGGGTATTGTAGACTTGAACTACAAAATTGACATCCGTAGTGTCCTATTTTACCATTAAATTAATACCCCTTAAAATTATTATATAATAATTTTAAATTATATTAAAATAATTTTTTTATAATAATACAATAGATCATTAAAAAACACATAAATATTATAAAAAAACAAATATAAATTATAAAATATTCAGGTATTATTAAATAATTTATATCATTAAATAATTCAGAAGAATTAATATAATCTTTAACTTGATCCATATTAGAATTGATATTAGAGATAGAAGGGTCACCCCCTTCTGAACTGCTAGGACTTCATTGACTACTAGGTTTTGAGTTTGGATCGTTGCCAGTAGTTTGTGAACTAGAAGTTTCCTCTACATTATTTAATCACTCATATATTTTTTTTATTTTTTCTTGTTCTTCAGCTTTATTTAGCAAATATTCCCGTTTATCCTCCTCCATTAACCAAGTGTTTAACTCTTTTTCATCTAAATCTTTTCCAGAATTAATTAATTCTTCTTTTCGCTTATCATCTAATCAACCTTTATCAAATCAATTTTCAATACGCTCAATACGTTTAGATTCGTTAATATTATTTTGAACAGGATCAGATAAATTTGAAGGGTCAAGTTCCTTATTGTTATCATTTTTATTCATCATAACTAAACTAGAATTAAAATTTAAACACCTATCTAAGTAAAAATTATTTTTAATCAAAAAAATAACAAAGTTATGCAAAATACTTTCTAAAAATTCTTTAAAACGAAGATTGTTAAAAAAAATTAAAATAATTAATTTATTCATATTATATATGTTTTTAATCGCGTATTGTTTATTTATATATTTTATTATTTTTATTATACATTGTATAATCAAGTTAAGAATTGAGGCAAACTTACTGATTCTATAACAATAGGCATTGAACTATGAAGTATACCACATATTTCAGAACATTGACCGTAAAATACCCCTTCTCTATTTATATAAGTTGAAAATTGATTTAATCTTCCAGGGTAAGCATCACATTTAATACCTAATGAAGGACAAGCATAAGAATGAATTACGTCTCCAGATGTAACAATAAATCTTATATTTGTTGATTCAGGAACTATAACTCTGTTATCAACTTCTAGCATTCTTAATCCTCCATCTTCAAGATCTGAATCTGGCACTATATAAGAATCAAATTCTATTAGTTCGTCACTAGAATCTAAAAAATCTGAATATTGGTAACTTCAATATCATTGATGACCTTCAGCTATTATAGACATTGATGGATCTATAACTTCATCCATTAAGTATAATAATCTGAAAGACGGGAACGCAATAAGAATTAATACTACAGCGGGAGTAATAGTTCAAATTAGTTCAATAGTTGTACCATGGTTTAAATATTTATGGCTAATTTGAGTTTTAGAGTGAATAAAGTTTATTACAGTTGAAAACATTATTCAACCCACTGTAAATAAAATTAAAACTAAGTAAAACATGATTGCATCATGTAATTCCACTAGCCCTTCCATTTGGGGACTAGCACTATCTTGAAAATAGATACCTCAAGGAGAAGGTGCATCTAAATGTAAAAAAGTATTAAATAATATAAACATAAAAAAAAGTTAATTTGTTATTTTCTATCCTATAGATAAGAATTCATTATAAGAGTATATAACTCTTATAGCTTTTTTTATACAACGTATAAAAGCAACAGAGCCATCATTAAGGCAAATAATGCTGTTGCTTCTGAAAAGGCAAATCCTAAAATTGAGTAAGAAAATAACTGGTTTTTTAAAGAAGGGTTTCTAGCTACACCTAGGATTAAACATCCAAATACTACACCTATACCTACTCCTGCTCCAGCTAATCCTACTGTAGCAAATCCTGCACCAATAATTTTAGATGATTCTAACATATAAATTATTTGTTTAGTTATGCTTTATTTTACATAAGTATTTCCATATGCGGTTAATTTATTTTTTTAATTACACAAAATTTATTATAATTGTTTTTTATTTCGTTTCAACGAATTGACTAATAAAATTATTTGATTTAGAGTAGTAGTTTAAAGATTGTCTACTATCTATTTTTAAAGCGTTTTTACCTAGTTCAAACACAAATCCTACAGTTATAATACCAATAAATATTAATACAATAATTAATCCATATATACCATTTTCATAGCTACTAAGACCAAAAGGATAAACTACTAATATTTCAAGATCTAATAGTAAATATACTAAGGCAAAAATAAAAAATTTAACACCGAATTGTGTTCTATTTTGACCAAGGAAACTGTGAAAACCACATTCAAATATACTATATTTTTCTTGGTAAGGGTTATGTGGTGCTAACACAAAATTTAGCACTAAAAAAAGTATAGTAATTACTGTTACTAATATAAAAAGAAAAGTTATACTACTCATTTAATTATTGAATAAATTTTGTGCCATTATGGCACCCATGCTTAATCATTCTTTGTTTATAAATAAAAATAATAATATAACTAATGTTATATTGGAAATTATGAAAGAAATAGGACTTGTTAAAGTTACTTCTTGTATTCCATATTTATTTTGGTTTTTGTCTAAGATAACAAAATTATCTTCTTTTATTTTGATTGTTGAAGGTAAAGAAAAGAACATTTCTTTAATTATTGTTAAATAATATACACCTCCTATTACACTTGTTAATATAGCTACTAAAGATAAAAATATAAGACCATTATCTAATGCAGCACTTAATACCATTTGTTTTGCAAAAAATCCTACTAATGGAGGTATACCTACAAAAGAAAATATTGTTATGCTTAAACTTATACTTAACATAGGATTAATATAAAAATATCCTTTTAATTGGTCTACTAACTGAATAGGTGAATTATTTCTTTCTAATAATTTTTGATGTTCTTTATTTTCAATAGTAAAGTAATATAATGTATAACCAATACTTATTAATATTATAAATGCATTAAGATTACTTATTGTATATTGAACTAAATAAAATATAAATGCTTGAGTAGATTCTACATTAGAAATTGCTAACCCTAAAAGTATAAATCCTACATGAGATATTGTACTATAAGCAAACAATCTTTTTATTCTAAATTGAGTTAATCCTACTACAGTACCAACTATCAACGAGAATAAAGAAGTTAATAATAAAACATAAGTTCAATTATTAGAAAATCCATTCTTAGTATAATATACTAATTGCAGTAACAAAATAAATATAGATATTTTAGCTATTATCGCCACAAATGTTGTAACTACTGTAGGTATAGCATCATATACATCTGGAGATCAGAAATGGAAAGGTGCAGCACTTACCTTAAATAAAAATCCTATTACTAAAATTATAAAAGAAATATTTATATAATCAGGTTTATATCATAAATTATTTAAAGTTAAGTCTGTTATATTTGTTATTATATATATATTATCTAAACTTGTACTACCTGTATTTGAGTAAAATAAAGCTGTACCTAATAAAATGAAACAAGAACTTAATCCACCTAGTAAGAAATATATTAATCCTCCAGTTGTAGATAATTCAGAGTTTCTATGTATTGTACTTAAAATATATAAACCATAACTCTGTAACTCTATAGCTAAAAATATTGAAACAAAATCATTAGTAGATACTAATAATACAGCTCCTGTTACAACAAACAATATAATTAAAGGATATTCAGCAATAAGATATTGTTCAGATTTTCTACCTAAGTAAGTAGTAACTAAACTATTTTTAATATTTATTTTACCAGAATAAAATCCAGTTAAGCTTAGTACTAATATAACTACAATATATATAAAAGTATGAAATATAATATTAATATTATTATATAACAACAATCCACCATGGATACCGATATCATTAGCATTTAAATTAGAAATATAACTTAAATATGTACAATATAGTAAACTAACAATTGCTATTCTGTTAAAAAGTATAGCAATGTCACGTCTCGAATTCACGGCATTGGATAAAAGAATAAAAATAATAGAAGTTATTAACATAGTTTTTAGTATAAGAATTGAACTTACTTGAGTATAAAGGGTGAAAATAAGGGATCGAACCTTAATCAACTATGCCACAAATAGTTACTCTACCATTGAGCTATATCCACCTAATGTCTAGTTTAATTTTATACATTTAATAGTATATAACTAAATATACTGATGAGCTTCTGAAAGAGTGATTCGAACACTCACAGCTGAACATCAAAAATCCATGACCTACCTATTAGTCTATTTCAGAAAGTTATTAAAATTATTAATTTTTTATATAATATGATAGAAAACTTTTTTATTTATAGACGGTGAGACTTGAACTCACACAGTATATTACCAGCTGTGCCTAAAACAACCCTGTCTACCAGTTCCAGCACATCTATCAAAAAATAACATTACACCATAATAATATAATTAAATATACTAAAAAAAAATTATAAGACTTATAGGATTCGAACCTATATCTTAATGATTAAAAGTCATATGTATTTACCATTATACTAAAGTCTCCTTCAATAATTAATTAAAATGAATATTATCATTTTATAAATAATTAATATAATGCTCATGATAGGATTTGAACCTACAACCTAAACAGCTTCAATGTTCCGCTCGACCAATTGAGCTTCATAAGCTATTTATATTTAAATTGGAGATACTAGGATTCGAACCTAGGCTTTCAACATGCAACGTCGACATTCTACCAACTAAATTATATCCCCTTTACAATTTTAAAATTGTAATTTTGTTTAAAACAATTAATAATTATACATTGTATATTAAACTACTCATAGGATAATCTAATATATTTAATATTATTGATGGGTATACACCTAATATTACTGTAAATACTACAAGTATAAATAACATAATAAATTCTCTTTTATTTAAATCTAATACACCTTGTTCGATAAATTTAGTGAAAGATCCTCCAAAAGATATTCTATTAAATAAATAAATACTATAAGCTGCTGAAAATACTATAGAAGAACAAGCTAATACACCTAATACAGGTAATTTTTCAAAAACTCCATATAAAGACATAAATTCTCCTATGAAATTAACAGTTAATGGTGCTCCACAATTACCTAAAGATAATATGAAGAACAATATTGCAAATATAGGCATTAACTGAGCAACTCCTCTATAGAAATAAATACTTCTAGTACCAGTTCTGTCATAAAGAACACCACCTGCAGCAATAAATAAACCACTTGATACAAAACCATGAGCTAATCCTAAGATTACGCTACCTTCTAGTCCTTGAAGAGTATTACTAAAGATACCTATTAAATATACAGAAGCATGACAAACAGAACTATAGGCAATTAATTCTTTTATGTCAGTTGTTCTTAAAGTACTAAAACTAGCATAGATAATAGTTATTACCCCTATAGTATATATAATAAAAGTATAGTTTAGAGAAGCTTTAGGTAAAATAGGTAAAATTAATCTAAATATACCGTATAAACTTAATTTTAAAACAATAGCAGCTAAAACTATACTTCCACCTAAGGGAGATTCAACGTGAGCTTTTAATAATCAATTGTTTAAGAAAATTGTAGGAGTTTTTACCGCAAATGCTATAAATATTCCTATAAATAGTACTTTTTGTGTATTAAACTCAAAATTTAATTTAAATAAAGTATCAAAATCTGTACTACCCATTGTAGAAGATGTACTTAAAATAGATAATAATAAAAATAATGATCCTCATAATGTATATAAAAATATATAATAACTAGCATTCACTTTATTATCTGATCCAAATATTCCTATTAATATAAATAGAGGAGGCAATATACTTTCAAAAAATATATAAAATAACATAATATCTAATACCATAAATACCATCAATAATAATGTTTCTAATAATAACATTATTATTAAATATGATTTTACATTTTCTCTTATAGAATCTCAATTAGCTAATAGAGCTATTGGCATTATTATTGTTGTTAGTAATATAAAGAATATAGATACTCCATCTACACCTAAATATATATCAAATAATTGTGTATTATAATGTTCTTGCACGTATTGAAATTGATTTGTACTGTTATTAAATAATATAAATATTACTAAAGATATTATTAAATTTACAATGCTTGTTGTTAAAGCAATAATTTTTTCAGTTTTTATACTATTTATACTAGATATAGTCACTATACCTAGAATAGGTAAAATAACTAAAAGAGATAATAACATGTAAATGTTAAAAAAAAAATAATTACTATCACCATATATATGGAATGTAAGGCCGGAAATATTTAATTGTTGGTTAAAAACAAACATTTTATTTTATACATCGTTAGTATTATAGCCTGGTATAAGATTTGAACTTATATGAACAACGTATGAGATTGCTATTTTAACCATTAAATTAACCGGGCGAGTATTTATATTTAATTAATGTCCGAAAAAGGACTTGAACCTTTAAGACTTTCGTCAACGAATTTTAAATTCGTCATGTTTTCCAATTTCATCATTCGGACTTTATAAATTTTATTATAAACTTTATGTTTAGAATAACTATTAAATATATAATTATTGTGTTATATGTATTCTATTAATTAATAAAATTTATTTTTATGGATAGCCAGAATCGAACTGACACACCTCGAGTGGAAACCGATAAGTCTACCATTAACCTATATCCATTTAATTTATTACCTATCAAAAGACTTGAACTTTTATAATTACTGTCATGAGCAGTATGCTTTACCAATTAAGCTAAACAGGCTTAGTATTTTAAAATACAATACTCTAATATTCTATTTAAAAATATTTTTATTTATTACTAATCCTTCTAATGGTATATAATAGCATTTGACAATAATAATAAAGATTTAGTAAAGTATAGTATTAATTACAATACTCGGATATAATACACTTATAATGTAAGTAGAGGAATTGCACCTCTATAACTTCGGGCATGAGCCGAATGTGTAACTATTCCACCAACTTACCTAGACTAGACAGGGTTCGAACCTGCTAAGGTAGCATTGAAAGAGCTATGTCGCACCATTTGACTTCTAATCCTTTTTAAGCTCAGTGCAAGTATCGCACTTGCTTCAATTGATTACAAAACAATTACATTACTTTTATGCTAACCAAGCTTTATAAAAAATGTTGATATATGTATAAATAGTAATTTATAAAATTAGTATTTTGTTCTTAAAAATTTCAAAATTCTTACCAATAAAACCTATAATTAATTCGTATTAATATAATACGTATATTTAAGAAATATCTTAAGATAAGTCTCGTGCCTATATGCTTTCAGCACTTACCTTTAACTAACTTAGCGTCCCTGCCATGCCTATACTATTTATTTATCTTAGTGAAAGAAACATTCCCTTCCTATTGTAATAGGAAATAATTTTAATATCCGGGACATATAAACAACAGGTAAACCATAGGTTAGTAACAATTATTTTATCTAATTTCAGAATTAACCAAAATTAAACTAAATCATTCTTGTTCCTTTCGTACAAAAGTTCATTCTTATTATATTCTAATTCCCTCTAGAAGATAGAAACCATACTGTCTCACGACGTATTTAACCCAGCTCATGTAACTTTTTAATCGACGAACAGTCGCACCCTACATAGTTTCTGCATCCATGAGGATAAGTTAAGCCGACATCGAGGTGCCAAACCGCGCACTCATTTTGTACACTCTTGCGCAAATTAGCCTGTTCTGTGTGTTATCATGTAAATATACTTCCCTTTTTTTCAAAAGGGTTCAGACTATGTCTTCATTTAAAATTTTATAATTTAATGGTTTTAATTAATATTTATTTACCAGCTATTCAACCTTTAACAGCAAATGCTCCTATACGTCTTTTAGACGCTGTTATTGAATAAGCTGTATTAGATTTTACATTACCTCTTAAAAATATAGCACTTTTTCTTTGGAAAGAAGAATCTATATTCTTTAGTCCTCCTTTTCAACGTAATAAATAAATAGATCTATCCGCTCTATACCGTTTAGTCAATCTACCTTTTATTTCAACTTTTATACCTCCAAGATTTTTATACTTTATACTATTATAAATATCATTAGAGCTACCTTTTTCAAAAGTATTAAACACTTCATTAACCTTTTTATTTTGTAAATAAGAAACAAGGTTTAAATTTTTTAATTTATTTTTAAATGTACTAGGTATAAAAGTTCTTTCTTGTATAGTATTTACGTTAGGTATATAAGTTCTATTTAATATTTTAGCTATTTCTCTAAAACCTTTCATCTTTTGTTTTTTTAATCTTAATGCAAGAACATTTGTAAAAAAATCAGGATGATTAGTTACATATTTTAAATTAATAATGTTATATTCTATCTTTTTATTTCTTAATACATTAAGTTTATTTAAAATAGCTGTTAATACTCATAACATATTTAATTTATTAAATTTAAAAATATTTAAATAATATAGTAAACTATTTTTTCTTAATCTAGTAAAATGGAAAGTTAAATAGTAATCTATCAACTTAGTTCATATTTTTTCTATATAAAAAGTTTTAAACACTTTTAATTTATTTAAACTTTCTATTTTAGATTTTATATATAATTTTTTTTGCATTTTACTAGGAAGGAATATATATTTCTTACTTAATAAATTAAAAGTTCTATGTATTTTACTTAATTTTTTTTTATAAAAAAAGAAAAACCGTTTAAATAAATATTCTTTAATTAATCTAGTACTACTAATATATTTCTTCTTTAATAAATTTCTTTCTCTATTCAATACATATAAAGTAATAATTACTTTATTATTAATGTATCTGATTTCAGCACGACTAGAAAAAATTTTTCTTAAAAAATTTCTTCTTCGTTTAAGTAGTATAAATTTAGGTATACTAGCAAACTTATGATTTTTAAAAAATAAATCTAGATAACTTGTAATAATTTTATTTATATTCTCCATTAAAGTAGGTATGTTACTTAAAACTTTTTTATCAAAAGAGTATATTGTACTTTTTCATTCTTTAGTGAAGGAAGGTAAGTATTTTCTATTATCTCCTTGATCAGTACTTATTTTTAATTCAATAATTCTTAAATTATTATTATTCAAATTATGTTTAAAAATTTTTGTTGTTTTATTCATGAGTAAATTAGTTTATAATTTCTTATTTAACTTAAATTATAAAATTTTAAATGTTGGATAGTTAAAAGGGATTATTGTTTAATTTGTTAGCTTCCGCCTTAAATTTTCATAAAAACTCACCCTATAGTCGTTGAACGTTTTTATTTTATTATATGTTAAAATAAAATTCGCTTCAAGTTTACTAAAAAGTAATTCTTGAAATCTACCCAATTTATATTAATTATTTAACTGATTATAAAGTATCATAATGACTTTATAATATATTAAATATTATAGGACAAACATCCCTAGCGTAGCTTTTCCAAAAATCCAAGATCTTTCCTTATTGTATCTTGTGATCCTATGCCCTGCTTACGCAACTGTAAGATTTGTAGATAATCAAACAGTAAGGCAGGATTTAGCCGTTGAGCTTTTTAGATATTAACATGGATTATTTTTAAATAATCTAAAAAATTTTAGGAAAATTTCCGTAAAACTTTTAATATCTCTACTTTCTATGTAGTAAAAATCCTACCTTATTTTAAATATATCTATAAAAATTTATAAATATATCTAAATAAATATGATCAATAATAATTATTATAAATAACTATTAAAAATGACAAACTAAAAATAAAAATAATATTAGACACTCCTGTTTACTCTTTACAGGGTCTGTGCCCCACATAAACTGTCTCCTAACGATATTTCCTCACCAAAGGGAACTTATTTATTTATATTATAAAAAAAATAAGCTGAATTAGGTTAATTTATTATTATAATATCTTACAAATAACGTGCTAAATAGCCTCATTATTTGCAATAATTGAAATTATAATCTTAAATTCATTCATTCAAATGAAATAAAAATAAAGGTTTCTCATTTTAATCTAAAATCGATTACCTTATAATCTGAAAATTCCTTAACATAATCTATAATTAGTGACAGTAAAGCTGCATAGGGTCTTCTCGTCTAACTAGAGGTAAGCTGTATCTGCACAGCTATTCCAATTTCACTGAGTCAATCATAGAGACAGCTGTTGTATCGTTACACCATTCATGCAAGACCGCATTTAACGGCCAAGGCATTTAGCTACCTTAGGACCCTCACGTTAAGGCCGCCTTTAACCGGGGTTTCCGTCGACATTAGATAATAGTATACCTAGTTGTCTCTGTTAACCAGCCGGCACTGGGCAGATCTCACACTTTATACTTAGATTTTTAATCTTTCAGCAAAGTGCTGTGTTTTAATTAAACAGTCGTACAACACTATTTCATGCTTCTTCCTTTTTACTTGATATTAATCAAGAATAATGAGCCCTCCTTATTCCGAAGTTACGGTAGTTAATTTGCCGAGTTCCTTTATGATTGTTAGCTCATTTACGCCTTCGTATTCTCTACTAGCTTACTTGTTTCAGAATCTAGGTACGGTTATTTTTCCTATAGATTATTAATCTATAAGAATATTACTATTTTTCCAGTACATTTTTCACAAAAATGTCGTCCTTAGTAATGAAGATTTCTCATCGTTTAAACCTTTAGATAATTATAAACTTAGAGGCCGTTACTTAATGTCATCCATAAGCTTTAGGCGGAAAAATTAAATTTTTCTTTTAGTTACTCATGTCACCATTCTCACTTGAATTTGACTTTTCATTTTTATAAATGAGAATTCTAGTAATATTAAAATTAGGCTAGAATTTATTATATAAAAATAGTTACTTTTATTTAAAAAATAAAAGTCTTAACATAATTCAACGTTCTGCTACCCCATATAATTAAAATAAAATTTTATCTTATATGGACAAGGTTTCGGTATATTGTTTAGATCCGTTAAATTTTCGATGCTTTTATAGCTTAACAAGCGCTCTGTTACGAGGTCATAAAATTGTGGCTGCTTCTAAGCCTATCTCCTTGTCGACTTTAATAAAAACTTTCTTAATTTCACTTAACTAATAATTTTGGAACCTTAATTTTTGTTTTGGGCTGTTTCCCTTTTGCCATGGGGGAAATTAGAGGAAAAGGATGTTCTTGAAAATTATTACGGGTAATATTTTCCATAATCAAAAAAAAAATGTAAAAATCTGGTCTGTTAAAAGTCACTTTCACATAAAATAATATAGTTAAAAACTAAATATTATTTTACTCTATACAAAATCCTAAACATACGAATTAGACCAGATTCGAACTGATATCT